AACATAATGCATGAAAGTATCCTTGAGAAAGCATAGGATCTTCTGAAAAGAATTACAACACACTACTATAAGATGCTCTATTTTTACATAGAAATGTGTTCGCTCAAGAAAGACTCCAGAGGATGTTGATCGTAAATAAGAAGATTGTTTACGAATAAATAGGAATAAATATTCGCATTCATATACATAAGAATTATATAGGAACCAAAGGAATTTTTTCTTTCTTTTTGAAAAGGCGTAAATGAATTTCTTTGAAGTAACGAGACTATTCAAATTATGATATTCGTGGAAAAGAAATCGCAATAAATGCAAAGAAGGAACATCCTTGATCCAGCATTGAAGTACTTGAACCAAGATTTCCAGATGTATGGGATGAGGTATTAGTAGATCTGACACATAATTCAAATGTAAAAATTTGTCCTCTAAAAAGGGAAATATTGAATGAATAGATCGTAAATTCTGATATTTTAGTATTTTTTTTTCTTCAGAAGATTCAGAAAAAGATACTAATTGCGACGAGAATGGAATTTCCAGAATGACTCCAAAACCTTCTGATACCATTTGAGAAGAAAAATGAGAAGAAAAAAAATTCTTGTACTCCCAAAATTCTTTTTTGTTAGAATCATTAAACGAAGAAATAAAAAAATTCTGTTGATACATTTGAGTAATTAAACGTTTCACAAGTACTAAACTAGATTTCTTGTCATAACCAATAATTTCCACGGGTTCGTAAAAAATCAAACTATTGAAGTTATGATCATGAGCAAGTGAGTAAATATACTCCTGAAAGAGTAGCGGATATAGGAAGTTTTGTTGCCGAAATCCATAAATTTTGCCATTTACGTACATTTATACTGATGAAAACAAAAAAGGGAGTCGCTTCTTGTGTTATTGTTATTAAATGATAACATAGTGCAATATGGTCAGAACGGCGTATGTGTATTGTATATTATACGTAGTATATTCTTTATACTTTTATACTATACTAGTACTATAAATAACACTGTAGTATATTAGTGTATTATTAGTATATACAGTAATATACAGTATTACACTACAGTAATACAATTACATTACATTTTTTTTTAGATATCCTTTATTATAAAATTATATACTTTATTATTATTTTATATTTTATTTATTTATTTATTATATTATATTTATTTTATATTTTAAGATATCTTTTATATTATTTTATATTATATTATTATATTATCTTTTATATTATTTTATATTATATTATTATATATATTATATATATTATATAATTATATGTATATATACATATTTATTAAAACATATTTATTAAATATTTATTATATATACATATATACATACTGTTATATTTATATTGATTGTGATGTAAATAATGTAATGGTAAAAAGGTTATATAGATTATATAAAAGTTAACAACAAATAAAGAATATATACCCCGGAGACAGAGAGCCCAATCAACAGATCTTTTTTCTTTCCCTTTCTATACAATCGGATTTATTGTTAATATAACTAGAATAACAATAAAAGAAATAAAGAAAATCTAAAATAACAAGAAGAAAAATAAGGAAAAGGTATAAAATCTTTTATTTTCACAACCCGATCGCTCTTTTGACCTTGGAATAAATTTTTTTTATCAGTATACTATTTCTTAGTACACATCTGTCTTAAATTTTAAATAAAGAATAATTAGGATTCAAGAAAAAAAAAAAGAATCAATGGTCCACTCACAATTAACAAGAGAACCTTTTCCCGCATCAGGCACTAATCTATTTTTAACGTCTAATTAGATCGGGTCTTCATTCAAATTAATTCAAATTAAGAAGATAAGCTCGTTACTTTTTCGTCTTACTCGAATTGGAGCCATAAGGCTCTATCCATTTATTCACTAGACCCAACTAGAATTCTTATGTTATATTATGAGTATTAAATTTTTTTATGATTATTTTATTTATTAAAATTATATTTCATATTTAACGACATGCTCTTTTTTCCATTCATTACCTTTCAGGATCAGTCGCGTTCTTATAAACTCTACCAATAATCTTGACGAATTCCTTCCTTCATCCAAATGTGTAAAAGATCATAGTCGCACTTAAAAGCCGAGTACTCTACCGTTGAGTTAGCAACCCGGATCTATATGATGTGTAGATATGATCAAAATAAAATAATAAAAAAAAATAAAAATCAATGGAATTGAACTGCACAACTACATCAAAACATGGAACTAGGAAGAAAACAAATCTAAACAACAAAATATCAATAGGATCCGATTCAAAAAACAAGAGATTCAAAATAGAATTGGCAAATTGACAAATCACCAAAATTCTTCCAATTTTTTATTTAGTTAAAATCCATTTTGTATAAAGTATAAAATACGGAAGAGGAAATCCAGCAAACCCATCCATTTTACTAAAATGAAGGAAAATGCTAATAGGGAGTGGAGATAAAAAGATCTATTTATCTACGAGATAATTATATCTGTTCGATACGCCATTGTCAATATGAATGGACTTTTTTTTTTATTTTTTTTTATAAAAAATTAAATATTAATATTTAATAAATTAAATAATTAAATAAATAAATAAAATAAAATATAAATATTAGTAATATAATTATATAATTAATATTAATATAATATATTAATAATATATTAATATAATATAATATTATAATATATAATAATAAATATAATATAATTAGAATTAAATAAAATATTGTATTGGATATTATTAGATATTGGATTAGCACAACACAAATGATAAATAAGAGATTTGAGCGTAAAAAATAAGGTAGATATAAAATATAGAAAACAAAATAAAAATATCAGGTTTCCTTAATCAAAAAATAAATAAAAATAAATAAAGGTACAATACAAATACAAGAAAAAGGATTACCCCCCCCCTGTTGGGGGGGGTTACACAACAAGAAAAAAAGAAATAAAATAAACTAAATTAAGTAAGAATAAGATAAGATAGAACAAGAAAAGACCAAACTTTGAATAAAGAATTACACAAGGATAGGTACTAGCTTTTTATATTCATGACTTTTATTCTGATCAAAATAAACTCTAAATTCTTTATTTAAAGAGTTCTGCCTTCCTTAAAATATTATGAACAGTTCCTGTGGGTTGAGCACCCTTTTCAAGGAAATATAGAATAGCAGGAACATTTAAATAAGTTTGATTATTTATCGGATCATAAAAACCCACTTTTCGAAGATCTCTTCCTTCTCTTCGGGATCGAACATCAATTGCAACGATTCGATAGATGGCTCATTGGGATAGATGTAGATAAAGGATGCCCCCCCTAGAAACGTATAGGAGGTTTTCGCCTCATACGGCTCAAGAAAAGATGATTCTATATACTATATATTCTATAATTATACTATTTATACTATATTATATCTTTACAGATATCTTTACAGAAAAAAAAATCTCAGTCGTACTCCTAACTCAAGTTGGATAGTTTTAAAAGAGTTCGAAAGGAAATCTTTATAATTTATTGAGCTGTCTCTAACTTCTTTTTTTGTCTACTTTAGGATCTATTTTTTTTTTTGCTCATTCTGATCCAATTGTTGAGACAAGTGAAAATAGTATTTACTTGTTCCGGAATTCGTTGTCTTTGCTTTACGACTTGTGAAATCTTTGGGTTTAGACATTACTTTGGTGATCCTTACTCCTTTTCAAAAAGGTAGCAACATACCTTTTTTTTATATGGAAAAAAGAACAATCATACGAAAGATTGATTTCTTTGTGATACACTTTTGATCAAAACAGTTTTTAAATTTCGACAAATTTGACTTTTTTTTTATTTCAAACTTGTTAAAATTTTAACCTCTCCATTTATATATTCTATTGATGATCTATTTACTAATGATCTATTTACAAAGTTGGTCTAACTTATTGATTGTCACTAACCCTAGATTATTCTCCCGATAAATAAATCAATCGTTTTTACTCGAGCTCCACCATATGCTATACCATTAGTCTTTTTATTTACCAACCTAAGGCAAATGAAATTAGGTTCCTAGCAGGACAAACTATGTCGAGACAAGAGCATCTTCATTCCTATAGAAAATGATGGATGGCAAAATCCACAGTCAATCATGTCCTTCAAGTCGCACGTTGCTTTCTACCACATCGTTTCAAACGAAGTTTTACCATAACATCCCTCTCCCTTGATTTTTATTTTGAAGCGTATGCAATTGATTCAATATGGAATCATGAATAGTCATTGGCTGAACCGATATATAATAATTTACACTTACCTATCCATAGATAGATAAGTTTTTGTCCGAAAAGGATTTCACTTAAATTAAACCCATATTTTATCATATGAAGAAAATCACATGAAAAAAAATCTTTTATTTTTACTTTTATTCAAATATTCAAATGAAAAAGAAATCCCCATGAATGGCTAAAGATTTTCAGCTACTTAAACTAATCATAAAAACTATAACTATAGTAACTTTATACTAAACTAAATATTTCATTTCAATATTCAATAAAAAATATTAAATTAAATATTTTAATATTTTTTGAATGAAAAGAAAGATATGATTCTAAGAATCATTATTAAATTTCAGAATAAAGGAATAGAGAAGAATCCCTCGTTTATGATGAATAACGACCTGGGACGGAAGGATTCGAACCTCCGAGTAACGGGACCAAAACCCGTTGCCTTACCGCTTGGCCACGCCCCATTTTTCTTTTTTTTCTAAGAAAACCTAAACTCAATATTGATTATTCGTCAATAACCAACCAAAATAAATATAGGGACATGTTGTCCCTAGGATTCAACACATGTAGATATAGAATAAAAAAGATTCATTGATCATTACATAAAATTCAATTAAGATATTGTATGAAAGTCGAATTCCTTATATTCTAAGTATTTTAATTTAACTTGATTGTAGAATGTAAGGAAGTATTTTTGATTGAGGAGAGGTAAAAGAAAAAGAAGAATTTTTTTTATCTTTTATCCACCTTTTTTATTTTTATCTCATAAAAACAACTCAATCAAATCTGATAATTTATTATCATTTCAATTTCATTTTAAAGACCAAGAAAAAAATGTTTGTTATGTTTAATACTTTTAGTTTAATCTGTATCTGTCTTAATTCTAACCTTTATTCGAGTAGTTTTTTCTTCGCCAAATTACCCGAGGCTTATGCCTTTTTCAATCCAATCGTAGACGTTATGCCAGTTATCCCTGTACTCTTCTTTCTCTTAGCCTTTGTTTGGCAAGCTGCCGTAAGTTTTCGATAAAAAATGAATCTCTATTCAATTTATATTCGTGATTTCTTCGATAAAAAAAAAATGATATTTTGATTAAAAAAATAAATAAGATCGGATAAGTCTGACATTAGGAACCCTCGATTAAAAAAGCTAAATTCTGGTATTTTATATTGTATATTGATATATTGAATTGAATTTTAAATTTTAATAAGGGAGCGATGATTTTTGATCAGCTTATTTCTTCCTTTGTTCTAACCTTCTCTTTCTAAGATCCCATACAATATCTAATTATAGATATGACAATAAATTTTTGTTAACGAAAAAATCCGAATCTTATTACATTAGTATTACATTAGAAAGAAATTTGTGAAAATGAATTTTAAAAACTTACTTTTTTAATCTTTAGAGTGCCATATCAAAATAATGTAAATATATTAATGTATAGCGTGTGTCGTAAAATAGGTGATCTATTTCCTTTTTAAAATAAATGATATTATTTATCTTGGAGATTGTGTAATGCTTACTCTTAAACTCTTCGTTTACACAGTAGTAATATTCTTTGTTTCTCTCTTCATCTTCGGATTCTTATCTAATGATCCGGGGCGTAATCCTGGGCGCGAGGAATAAAAAAAGAGATGAGATTCGTTTTTAGTTTTTCATAGGTAAATCTATCAATAAATGGAATAGATACTAGATAAAGAAAGATAAAAATTTCATAAAAATAAAAGAAAATTAATAATAAAAAATTCTTCAAAATTATAAAAATTAAAGTGATCGGGTGGGTCGGAGAGAGGGGGATTCGAACCCCCGGTGCGAAAAATTCGTACAACGGATTAGCAATCCGACGCTTTAGTCCACTCAGCCACCTCTCCCCATTCAAAAATTCAAGTTTATCGTGTGATGTGACACGTGAAGCCAAGATTGAGAAAAATTTGTATTTTCCTTCTTTTTTATTAATTATAAGATTAAGTAATCTAAAAATAAAAAAAAAAAAAGTAATGTAATCATTGTATATAAGAATATAATTAAGAATATAATAAGAATATATACTTCACTTCTTTCATTTTAAATGAAATTCGAACAATAACAATAGATAAAAATCTAATAACTAAAATATAGAAAAAGTGTAATAAAAACACATAAAAAAATGGATATGGATAAAGTGTCAGATATCCACGAATTTGATCAGTAATTAAATTTTTATAATGAGTCGAAACAGATTTCTACATATAGAAAGAATACTTTATTTCTTATTTCTTTGATTTTGTACAAAGGGTTCGTTTACCCGGCCTGGTTAAGTACTGGCCGGGCCAGTACTTCTTTTGTTCCAACGAACAAAACAATTTTTGTTTTTATATTAAATCAAAATTCTTATCGAAACAAGAAGAGATATTTTGATTCCCATTATTAGTTATTAGAAATAGTGTTAGATTCTAATATATAGATTTATATAGATTATCTTAGAAATTATCTAAATTATCTATAATCCAGTAAATTATCTTAAATTCTCTATAATCCAGGTTAATGTTAATATATATTAATATTATTAATTTTAATTTATATTTATTAATATTATTAATATTTATTATCTTAATCTTATTTCTATATTTATATCTATTTCTACATACTATATATTTTTATATTATAATTTATATTATATATAATATATAATATATTATAAATATTATAAATATAAAAATTATAAATATAAAATATAATTTGATTTTATTTTCTTTCAAGCCCGCGTCAGAACAAAATACATGTCAATGCTGGAATTTTAATGATTCTGATGCTATCTTTATCTTGACTGTGTCTCATTACTTTTTTGTCCAAATAGTGTTGGACAAATGGTCCATTCATATCCAATAATGAATATGTAGCGGGTATAGTTTAGTGGTAAAAGTGTGATTCGTTCTATTAACAACTTCAATAGTTAAGCGGTCTTTCCATTTTTTATTTTTCATATTCAGATCAAAAACTTTATTTCTTAAAAAGATTTAATCCTTTATCACCCAATATTTTATTTGAGGAAATAAAATACATTCTCACGATTTCTATCCAAAAGTCAATCAGAATTGGAATAAAAAAAATTGGATTATGAAGTCGAGAAGCATAATTTTTTTGATTGGATCAATTCTTTCAATTGAATGAGTATGAATAAAGGGTCTATGGATGATAGTAGAAAACTTTCAATCGTAACTAAATCTTCAATTTTTGTGCTGAACTGGAAAAGGGAGATTGAAGCCAAATAGCTAGAAAACGATGGT